GATACTCATCTGCTTCTATTTCTACTTTCCGTAAGCGAGTCCTGGCTCTTTCGAGCTGCTCAATGGCCCCTCTACGTAATTCTTCCGAATTTCGAATAGTACTCAAGATCCTCTGTTTTCGATTATCTAATAAATCATTTAATGAAAGTAGATTATCTTACCATTAATTTCACAACTTCAATAATCTCTTCCCGAACCAAACATGAATCTTTCGATTCATTTGGCTCTCACGCTCAATTATTTATTTTATATTATGGGCATTCCCATATCTTTTTTTTTTATGTAATGAGCCTACCCTCTCTTTTCTGTTTATATTCAAAAACATCGAAACTGATATAAGACCAGAATATTAGGAGGACTCTTCCGACCAGACAAAAATCTATAATTGTCAGCAAAGTTCTTTCTTTATTTGTATTTGTTCTTTATTTGTATTTGATTTGTTCTTTATTTAATTTTAAATTCAAATTTACAATTTATTTCTATATTTTTTTTATTTCCTTTTTTTCTTCAAATCCAAAAATTCCTATTTTTTTTTTACGTAGGTCGTCGATTCGGCATTGGAAAAAAAGAGCAAGATGCCCATTTTTTTAATAAATAGTTCAAATCATTTTATCGATATGAGTGTTCTATATCAGATAAATTACCAACTATTCATTTTTAAACCATTTCGTTACGTTAGTACCGGTAGAAAGAGTACCATGTTTTGCCTGGACTTCAAACAGTTTAGCTTTAACCATGTTAATGGTCTCACATTATTGGTTGATAGAGAATCAAATTTACCAATAAGTCACGAAATGCTATGGTTCTTACATATGATTTCTTAATTTATTCAGAAATAATTCGTTGAGATCGTGCACTTTTTTTCCTATTTATCCTATAAAATGAATAAAATACCATAAAAAAAGTGCAGTCGGATGGATCCAACCTATTCTTGAAATACACAACTCGCACACACCCCCTTTCCAAAAAAAATCAATACACCAAGCACTACACTTAGATTTATTGGATTTGTTGCTAAAATATCGGTATTAAACCCGAAACTCCCGGCGGATGGCCAGTGACCCAAGGAAAGGAAAGAATCGGTTCCATTTTTCATATGCTCTCCTCTTATAGATAGGACTAACAAAGAACAGAGTTCTTTTTGTATCACTTCGTTGTCCCTTTTTTGATCGATTTCTTTTTATTATATAATATAAATTTTATTTCCATTTTTTTTTTTAATGGGAGTAGATTAAATCTAGTAATTTCATTTGATAATTTTTAAATTTCTTACTTGAAGTTTCCAATCCAATAAAATACTTATTAGGTTAAGTCTTGGGTCTCATGTCAATTGTGAAATATCTCGTTTGTTGAAACGATTCCTAAAAAAAGTAAAAAAAAGGTTTCCATTGTACTAAGCTAAGGACGCGAAGGAAGAAAACGAGCGGATCAGTAATTACTCATCCTCAAAACAATCCTTCCTTTCCTGGGGTATTGTCTCAACAAATAAATAATTGTAGGAGTAAAGCGTTGATATAATTAGAAGAAGCAAACAGCAATTCTGAGTTAATAAAATAAGAAAAAAGTATAGCGAGTTAAAAAAATAAGAAAAAAAGTATAGTATGTAAGGTACTTTTTTACATTTCTAGGATTAAACAAAAGGATTCGCAAACAAAAGCGCTAACGCCACGACCAGTCCATAAATTGTTAAAGCTTCCATAAAAGCTAGACTAAGCAATAAAGTACCTCGTATTTTACCCTCTGCTTCTGGTTGTCTCGCAATACCTTCTACAGCTTGGCCTGCAGCAGTACCTTGACCAACTCCAGGTCCAATAGAAGCAAGCCCTACGGCCAATCCAGCAGCAATAACGGAAGCGGCAGAAATCAGTGGATTCATGGTAAGTTCCTCGCACCAAAAAAAAAAGAAATGGTTAATGATACAATCAACCAATGAATTTTTACTTAATTTTTTTTATCATTTTTTTTTTTCATTAAGATTTTATCATTAAGATCTATCTGATTAAGATCTATCGGGTCGAAATAACTAAAAACTCCGAATTGAAATGATAATATTACTGAATCGTCAGAACTATTTCGATATCTCATTTTGAGTTTCTACCCATAATGGAGTTTTTGTAAATACATATGTATACGGTTCTAGTTATTGCATTTCTTTGTTTCGAACCATTCTTTCATTCAATTCTTCTTTCCTTTCTTTTTTCTTCTAGATACTATCCTTGAGTTCATCTCTTTTTTGCATTTCATTCGATCCACAATCACAGACGAAACAGAAAGACTTATATTGGAACTATATAAATGCAGTGAACCGCAATCAAATCAATCAAATCAATAATAATAATATATATATATAGGGTATATAATAATAATAATATATATATATATATATTAGGAATAGTCCTATATAACTAGTAAATATCTAATATCACATATACATTTGTTTCTTCCATAACGTAAACCACCCGCATTTTATATTATATTGAATCGGATTCTAGAATCATTCCTCGAAACAGACACAGGGGCTGGACTTATAAAGATTACATACATCTAGTGTGACCCCCCCAACCATCTTTTTTTTTACAATTCCGCAATATCGTCTATCTTTTTTCCTACGACTCTAGGTCGTATATTCATACGTATTTGTATTTGTATCTATTATGTTCCCCAACCAAGTAGATTATCTTGAATCATGCATGAATTGGGATAAGCTTAAAAAAGACTATTTCGAAAACTAGTCAATGATGACCCTCCATGGATTCACCTATATAAGCCGCGGCTAACGTTGCAAAAATAAGAGCTTGAATACCACTTGTAAATAATCCAAGAAGCATAACAGGTATAGGAACTACTGAAGGGACTAAAGAAACAAGAACAACAACTACTAATTCATCAGCCAATATATTCCCGAAAAGTCGAAAACTAAGAGATAAAGGTTTTGTGAAATCTTCTAGGATGTTAATTGGTAAAAGTATTGGGGTTGGTTGAATGTATTTCCCGAAATAACCCAATCCTTTTTTGGTAAGACCCGCATAAAAATATGCCGCTGACGTGGGTAAAGCTAAAGCAACAGTAGTATTTATATCATTCGTAGGCGCAGCTAACTCCCCATGAGGTAATTGTATGATTTTCCAAGGTAAAAGAGCACCTGACCAGTTAGAAACAAAAATAAATAAGAACATAGTTCCAATAAAGGGAACCCAAGGACCATATTCTTCTCCAATCTGAGTTTTGCTCAAATCTCGAATAAATTCAAGGACATATTCGAAGAAATTCTGACCGTCGGTCGGAATGGTTTGTGGATTCCGAACAGCTATGATGACTGAACCTAATAAGATAGCAATTACGACCCAAGAAGTGATAAGTACTTGGGCATGGATTTGTAAACCTCCTATTTGCCAATAGAAATGTTGGCCTACTTCTACACCCGATATATCGTATAACCCTTTGAGTGTTTTAATGGAACATGGTATAACATTCATATTGTCCTCTGACAGAAATTGAACTTCAAAAAAGGAATTATTTTGATTCAACCATCTATTTCTCAACTCACTAACTTGAATCATTAATCGTATATTTTATTTACGATACCAAGAAATTACATAACATCATAACATAATATCAATATCCCCAGTACTTTTTTTATCTCTTTTAAAAAATTCAAAAATAGTAACCGATCCAATAAATCTATGGAGTTGCCAAATAATTAACTAATCTTATTATTCTTAATGATAATCAACGATTTCTTATATAGCTAGAACGACCCTCACAAATTGCAGATACTAATTTGTTAAGAATCAATCGGATTGAAGCTATAGCGTCATCATTTGCTGGAATCGAAATATCTGCGAGATCTGGGTCACAATTTGTATCGATTAAACAAATTGTCGGAATCCCCAAAATGACACATTCTCGAAGAGCCGTATATTCTTGTTGCTGATCAACGATGATCACAATATCAGGCAACCCCGTCATATATTTGATCCCACCGAGATATGTTTGCAAGGTAGATAATTTTCTCTTCAACATTGCTGCATCTCTTTTGGGGAGACAGTTGAGTTTCCCCATCTTTTGTTCTGCTCTTAAGTCCCTGAACTTGTGAAGTCTCGTTTCCGTAGTGGACCAATTCGTTAACATACCACCAAGCCATTTTTTATTAACATAATGACACCGAGCCCTTATTGCAGCTGATGCTACTGAATCCACTGCTTTATTTTTTGTACCAACGATTAAGAAGTTTTTTCCCCTACTTGCTGCATCAAAAACTAAATCACAGGTTTCTGATAAAAAACGAGCAGTTCTAGTGAGATTTGTAATATGAATACCTTTACGCTTTGCAGAGATGTAAGGGGCCATTCTAGGATTCCATTTCTTAGTACCATGACCAAAATGAACTCCTGCTTCCATCATCTCTTCCAAATTGATGTTCCAATATCTTCTTGTCATTTTTCCCCAGACTTCCTTTTTTTTTAACAAAGAGACGAGGTAACCTGAAATAAATAATTGTTCCGATGGAACCTTCTACGGGGGATTGACCGTTGATACACGACCCAAACCATTAATTTCTTTTAATTACTTATTTTTTACCAATTTAATTACTTATTTTTTATTTTTTACCAAATCAATAATCGGACCAGATAATTGAAAGATAGTTAAAGTGAAAGAAAAGAATCTGCTCTTAGGAATCATTAAATCGCGTAAATGATTGTTCTGATGTCTCATGGAAATTTGTCTCATGGAAATTGTTTTGGACGTAAGAACAAAATAATTCTCTATGGTGTAACAAAATATCTCTTATTTCCAAATGAATGTTCTTGTCTTGCCTTGAAGGGTGTACTAATTTTTGGAATCCGGTACCAACAGGTATAATCCCCCCCAGAACAACGTTCTCTTTCAGGCCTTTCAACCAATCAATACGACCTCGTAGAGCAGCTTTTGCTAAAACTCGAGCGGTTTCTTGAAAACTTGCTTCGGATATGAAACTTTGAGTATTTAGAGATGCCCTCGTTATTCCCAATAAGATTGCCCGATAACAGATCGCTTCGTCCAAAGCACGCCCTGCTCGTTCTGCTCGCAAAAAGCCGATTAATTCTCCAGGTAAAAAAACATTAGACATTCCATCTTCTGAAACCAACACTTTTGATGTTACTTGACGTACAATAATTTCTATATGTCTATTATGGATCTGTACCCCCTGGGATCGATAAACCTTTTGGATCTTATTAACCAAAGAGATACGACTTTGGGCTATGGTTAGCTCAGCTCCAATCAAGAATCCCCAGGGTATTCCAAGAATTCTTTGTATACGTTCGTTCCAACCTTCAACTCTCCTTTCTAGGTTCATCGATATTGAATCAATCGAACGCACTTCTAAGATTTGTTCCACTTTTGGAAGACCTTGCGTTATGTCACCAGATCTCGATTTTTCATATATAAATGTAACTAATGTATCTCCTTCGTAAAGGATTTCTCCATAATGGCTATGAACAGTTGCTCCTGGAGTGGCCAAATAGGGTTTAGCTGATCTTATAACTAAGGAGTCAACATGAACAATTAAAATTTGACCAGATTTTTTTACGTGTGATTCGTATTTGAATAGACATACATTTTCACAAATAAATTGTCCAAGGCTAATTATTGTAGATGTCTCTTCACAATAATCGTGATGGAGAAAGCACCAATTCAAATGGAATGGATTCAAAATTATGTTACCGCATGGATCGGGATTATAAATCCTCCTATTTTCATCTATTAAACAGTATTTAAGTACTTGGAAAGTCTGTTTAAAATTGTCAAGTAACAAATATTTCTTTAACAAGATATGATTATGAGTTATTAAATAGTAAGATGAAAAAAAATTCGCTATTTTAGGGACAATAGTCCCTAAGGGACCCAGCAAATCCCTAATTTTGATTATGGGATCTGATTCTTTTGTCACATTGTTATATTTCGAACCATTGAATGGACCAATTCGAGAACAATTGGATGATGACAAAATTATCAAAGATTGGCATTCATTATTTCGATTCAACAACGTACCAATACCAATAGTTCCTTGATGTTGGGTAAGTGATTGAATCTTCGCCTTGGAATAAAAAGGATTGATATTGGTGCGATCTAATCCATTATCGGAAATCAATACGGAACTTGCCCTATCATACCTTTTTCCGGTATACGAAATAGTGGACTTGACTAACTCAATTCTTATGAAATCGCGAATCAGATCATTTGTCCTTACCTCAACAAAGGAAGCATGAACCTCTTCTATAGAACCATTTTTTTCTTGGTCCCAATTCAATACTAAGCAAGTCCGAACTAATTGAATACTTGTGTGATAAATTCCTCGAATTGACTTGCCATTTCCATAAAGGATATAATTGACAACTCTAAGTTGGACATTATCCTTTTCCTGCAAGAGATCCCGAGGGAAAAGTGTTGCTAAATTTATCCCATCAGCTATTTCATATGTGACTACGGACCGAACCGAAACAAAATACTTTTTCTTGGTGGGTGTGATCCGTTGGACATAGATCCAATTTTTCAATTTTTTTGATTTCTTAGAATTTTTTTTTTCCGTCTCTGGTGGTATCAAAATGCCGCTGTGCCTGGATATTTTATCTGTTTCTCCAGGAAAATGAATATCTCCAGAAAAGATTTTCAGTTCAATACTTTTTTTTTTTCTCTCCATTCGGACTAATCCGCCTACCCGGCTTCTTGTATTTAAAGCGAGTTGTGTATCTACTCCAATGATACTATTGTTCCGGACCATTATGAACGAAGATCCGGGTAAGATATGCACTTCTTCGAGAATGAAAAAAAACCGATCTACTTTCTGGTATTTCGGACTAAATTCTTTTGCTCCTCGATACTCAATCAAATCCTCTTTTTTTATGATTGAATCCACCTCTATGGTCCCATATTTAGTAATTCCTGAACTATTTCTTCTGTATCGTGGATCATCAAAATAAGCAAGAATACTATTTCTACGTAAAATACCATTTATGGGTATTTCAATCGAAATACCAAAACAGGGCATTAGTTCTTTATCTCGTTCTTGATCATATTGTAATGGGATAATGAATCTATTTCTTCGTTTTTTCGCCAAGAAATCAGAATTTTCTTGGAGAATAGAAGGATATATGAAATTCCAATGACCATTGGATATGATTCGATCAGGTCTTGAATAGTCAAGAATTTCCCGATCTTTTTTACCAGAAGTATCCAACAATTTATGTCTTACTCGATGATTAGTCATTGAGAGGTCAAAGATATATCTTTCTTCGAAAGAAAAAGAATGAACATTCATTTGATCTTGATCTTTGTGGAGCGAAAAAGACACTATACTGGATCTGCACGGACCTCCTGCTAATATCCATAAATGACTTGTTTTTGGTAATAGATGAACATTACCATGTGTATATTCAGATGCATGGTGGACATCGGTACTCCAGTGCATTTCTCCCTCTGATTCAGAATAAATATGTTTTCGTACCTTCTCTTTAAAACGAAAAGTAGACGTTCCGGCACGAATCTCAGCAATCACTTGTTCTGATTCTACATATTGATCATTTTGAACTAAAATCAAACTTTTTTGTGGAATATTCACATTATGGATAATATCCCGAGTCTCAATAGTTACATACAAGTCTATAGAACATAGAAAAGCAGGATGCCCATGACGGGTACGTGTGGGATAAACCAAATCCTCATTGAATTTTATTTTTCCATTAGAAGGAGCTCGTACATGTTCGGCAGTATCACCTGTGAATACTCCACCGGTATGAAAAGTTCTTAATGTTAGTTGAGTCCCTGGTTCCCCAATTGATTGACCCGCAATAATACCTACGGCTTCTCCCAATTCGACCAGGTCGCCGTGAGTGGGACTCCGACCATAACATAATTGACAGATCCAAGATGCACTCTTGCAAGTAAAGGGGGTTCGAATATATATTGGTTGTGCCCGAAAGGTTATGAATCGATTGACAAGTCCAATCCCAATATCTTGATTTCGAGTGGCAATGCATCGTAGACCCATATATATATTGTCTGCTAATACACGACCAATTAGTGTTTGGACAAAAATTTTTTCCGTCATCCCATTTCGAGGACTCACGGAAATACCTCGGATAGTACCACAATCCGTTCTACGTACAATAATGTGTTGAACTACTTCAACAAGTCTACGCGTGAGGTATCCAGCATCTGATGTTCGTACAGCAGTATCTACAACTCCTTTGCGGGCTCCGTAGCAAGAAATTATATATTCTGTCAAAGAAAGCCCTTCGCGTAAATTGCTTTGAATGGGTAAATCAATCATTTGTCCTTGGGGATCCGACATTAATCCTCTCATACCTACTAATTGGTGTATCTGAGATGCATTTCCTCTAGCTCCCGAAAAGGACATCAGATGGACTGGATTAGAAGGATCAGTCATCCGAAAATTAGGATTCATTTCTTGTCTCAAATATTCACTTGTAGCATACCATATCTCAATGGATTGACGTAATTTTTCTACCGCATGTACATTTCCATAATGATGGTGTTTTTCAAAAATAAAACTTTGTTGTTCAGTGTCTTGGACTAACCATCCCTTAGAAGGTATTGTTAAAAGATCATCAATTCCTAATGAAATAGATGTAGCAGTGGCTTGCTGGAAACCCAAAGTCTTTACTTGATCCAGGATGTGTGATGTATATGCCATTCCGAAATGATCTATTAATCTGCTAATAAGTCGTTTCATAGCAGTTCCATTTATCACTTTATTGTGAAAGACCAGATCAGCCCGTTCTGCCATAAGTACCTCTATATTCTGCTGAGTAGGATTCGACAATGGGCCTGAGTCAGTGATTCGAAAACTTCCTTTCCTCAATCTCAATCTTGATTCACGCAAAAATTCAGAAATTATGATACCAGTGAAACTGGAGAGACCCGAATCCCTACGGGCACGGGCATCACCTAATCTAATTTATTAGTTTAGATAGCGTATGAATAGGCCCGACAAAACCCCTGTATGGCTTCTTCTATTTCTCGATAAAAAGAAATATGACCAAGAGTGGTTCGAATGTATATACAATGGATTTCTTTTTTTACACTTCCTACTATTAGATAGTGCTCATAAATCTCATGATAAGTACCCAAGGATTCATATTGAACTTCGATGGGAACTTCTCTTGAGCCAATGACACGTTGATCTAGTCTCCATCGGAGCCACAAAGGACTATCTAAACTGATTCGTTTCTGCCGATAAGCTCCAAGTACATCATAGGAACCACAAAAATACAGTTCTTTCTCTTTCGTATACTTATAGTCATTATTGTCAACTGTATTATTTTGATAGTTTCCGCGATTATATGGATTATGCCTATTTGCACAAATACCTCTACGATTCCTGATCGTTAATACATAGAGTCCGATAAGCATATCTTGAGTTGGTACGGAAATGGGATCCCCAATAGCTGGAGACAAGAGATTTATATGAGAAAACATAAGTAAACGAGCCTCCGCTTGAGCTTCCAAAGAKAAAGGTACATGAACAGCCATTTGATCTCCATCAAAGTCTGCATTGAAACCCTTACAAACTAATGGGTGTAAACAAATAGCGCGCCCCTCCACTAAAATGGGTTGGAAGGCCTGTATGCCTAATCTATGCAAGGTGGGTGCTCTATTCAACAATACAGGATGCCCCCGCAAAACTTCTTGAAGTATTTCCCATACAATCAGTTCTTTTTCCCGAATTTGACTTTTAGCAATCCCTATGTTAGAAGCAACATGTTGTCTGATTAGACCACGAATKAAAAATGTTTGGAAAAGCTCTATTGCTATTTCTCGAGGTAATCCACATTGATGTAATGAAAGAGAAGGACCCACAACAATGACGGAACGTCCCGAATAATCGACCCGTTTACCAAGCAGAGTCTCACGAAATCTTCCTTCTTTGCCTTCAATTACATCTGAAAATGACTTGTAAACTTTATTATGACCATCCCTCATTGGTTGCCCCCGGATC